TCTCCTGTAAGCTCACTTAGTGATAAGGGATCTTCTTCATGAAAGGAATGTGGTACAATGTTTACACATAAGGAAGATTTAGTATATATAATAGGAATAGAATCGAGTCCCCAAATAGCATTACCAATTTCTTGGATGCGTGTTTGAAAGCCAAGAGATGAATGAACTCTTGCAGTGTGGCTTAACTGGCCTTCCTCTAGATTCAACTTGAAGCGGAAGGCCCCCGTCCTTAGTTAGGCTGGGAAACTCCATCCTTTTCCTCCCGAAAAGACTGGGTCGATAAACTTGCTTATGAGGGAACGGGTTATATGTGTCTTAGTTAGTGTAGTCGCAGATGTGAATCCCGGGGTTCCCCATAATCGGCTATAGAGTAGCACTCGATGACAATTCCTGTGTTCAAGACCGATTCTACGTTTAAGTCTCTGCTGACCTATTTTGCTCCTAAATTTAGGCTAATCATTAAGCATGTTCCCTACCTGAGTCAAGCTTCATTTTCTCCTTTCCACCTTGAAAGAAGACCAAGCTGATAACGCCTCTTTACCACGAGCAAGCCTGTTATTAGATTCTCTTGATGCAGGGCAGCGGTACAAAGAGATTGATTCTTTCTAAATGATAGTGAGAAAGAATGACGAACCTTGCTTGAACCTACCCCTATAACTGAACTACTGATTTCTTTCATTCCCCTGGGATCAATGAACTAAACTTGATCCTTGACTTTCACTTCGATACACAAGCTTCATGCCCAAACCAAGCTTACTTCATTGCTTACTGATTTCTTCTGCCCGATCATTTAAAGTAGTGCTATCCCGAGGGGTAGAATCCAGCCATTGACAAAAGGCGAAGGCCAAAGCTGACTCCTTCCTTGACTTAAACTCTCAATCAAGATGAACTTGATTCCGAATCATGCACTTCACTTGCTTTCTTTCTGTCTTTCCTACCTTATTCCTTCAACCAGACTTTTCTCGATTCCCCGACATTTCTCTTTCTTACTGGCAAAACGACTTTCTGGGAGTCTGATAGCACTCTCGTATGAACTCCTAAATCAAGAGGCTAAACTCTCACCTCTCTTTATGAATCATCCCCTGCGGGCAATGCTTCTGTCTTGAATCTTTTCCCTTCTGAGATCTGCTATCTTGCCGGAAAAGCAAGCAATAAAAAGAAAAGAAGGGCTGGACAGATATTGAATTCACGGGGTGAAGAAGGTAGACACATCTAAACAACACGTGCCTACATCTCTGCCGACAATCTTCTTTCACCCTTAGGTGAGCTAAGAGGTGTAGCTTTGGCCGAGGCGTCCCGCAATGGAGGGACGATCAGCCTCATAGGGGCAACTTGGGGGCTTTCTTTTTCAGTACTAAGGTGAAACTATTGATTTATGGGTTGTGTTTGTATCCAGTAGGGTCTTGTTATGCCCATAAGGGCACTCCCTTAGACAAGTTCCATTAGACCACCCAAAACTCTTACTTTTTGTATTGGGCCTGTCGATCCTTTCCTACGCTAGAGCCCGCCGGCCCCCCTGTGGAACGGTCCCAATAGAAAATAGACGATCTGCTAACATGGAACGAGTCTCTCTCCCCTTGCTGCGGCTGGTCGCCTTAGTTCAGTCGAATGAGTTTTGAGAGGCGAAACCAAACCGCCTGACATCTATACAGCCTCGCTTCCAACGAAACGAATTCTGGTCTTTGCTCCTAATATTCCGAAATGGAGGATCAAGCTTTCGTGTGTCACTGATTTAGGGTTGCTTTATTGTCTGTAGAAGCGCGGTTGGATTCTGCTCGTTCGTGGGGGTCCCCTTTTATGGATGGAGGGTATAGCCCTAATCCTCGGTCCGGGTTTGCTGTTGAGGGTAACGAAAAGCTAAGCTCTAGGTTGGTTGGTGGTAGGTATAGAGCTCCTCCTTTTTCTTTTTTATTACCACTATTCCTCCTATCTTTAAATGCCATCCACCCATGGCTGCCCAGTACCTGTAAGATAAGAAGTGCCTACCCTCTCAAACCTGACACGGTCGAGGAGAATAGTACAGCCTCGAGGCGAACAGCTCCTTTCTAAGGGAAGAACACCTAGCCCTGCTTTCTTTCCGAGCCATCAATAACTGCCAGACTTTCAACGGGTCCGGCTATCCCTTCAAGAGGTCCCGCTTTCCTTTCACCGGTCGATCAGTTATGGAGAACTCCGCCGGGTAGAAGCCCGAATATCATTTTGAATATCTTATCATTTTTTCAGTGCAGCGCAGGCTGCTTTCGGTTGGTTTCAACTCTAATAAGGAGCAACTCACTCATGTTTCAACACCTAAAGAAGGCATCATCCCCTAAGACCGGAAAGTGTTCAAACCAAGATGGGCGTGGATGACAAGTTTCAAGAAGACAGGTGGGTTCTAAGGAGGGGAGCATGGTTTGGCCAAAGACGCGGGATTAGGATACCGCTATTTGGCGAGTCCTCTTTCCCAGCTCTCAGTCCGGTTCCCATTCAAAGAACACTTTCGATATCGGCTTGATTCTCCGATTTCAGGTTACTATTTTTATGAGTTATTATACATTCTCTCGACAGGTTTGAGAGAACAAGCAACGGCTTTCGCGCAGCTCAAGGAATTGCTTGTTGGGTCACTTCATCATTCTCTTTAGTTCACTTCACTAGCTCAGTTCTCCTATCGTTACGTTAGGTTCACTTCGCTTGCCTTCGTTTCCTGAGTAGGTCACTTCTCTTCGTTCGCTTCTTTCCCTGTTTCCGGATCTCAAATGCCAAGCTCCTCTCCTTATGGACTCTTCGCTCTATCTGTCGGTGCTCTAGCTGTCCGAAAGCCAGGAGCAGCTACTGGCCTGGACTGACTGTAAAGAAAGAAGCCAAGAGGCCGCTAGAGAAAGGGTTCCGTTTTCGAGTCTGTTTCCGATTCTTCCGACCTTGAATCTAGGTTTCCCCTAATGGCTCCTTGCTGCTTTCAAAGCTACACTTGCTTCCTTCCTTCATAAGCTAATAAGAGATTCTCTTATTCTACACTGACTGTACTATGCTTCTTATTAGTTATAGTAACTATACCCTCTGGGTGGAATTGCCACAACATGGGCCTTCTTCAAGGGAGGAGTTCATACCCTGAGAAAGAAAGCAGGCTACTAAATCGACCCTTTCAAGATACTTTTTGCCATTCGTAGCATCTTAGAATAGTGCGCTACGCATTTGAAAGCGAATAGTGCTTACTTTCCATTGCATTGAAAAAGACAATGCGCAAGAAGGAATAGAACTCCGAAGCTTTGGTAGCGAAAGAAGATATTAGTAAGGTAAGGAAAACTGATTGTGAGCCGAATGAGTCTCATAGCCATCTCTTTAGATCCTAGCCCCAAAGAATCCCATCATGGGTGAAAGCGCAATTACAACTGGCAAATCAAATCCAATCACAACTGTCCAATCTCGTGCTTAAAAGGGTTCGCAGTACTTGCTTTATGCCTTTCCTTCTGAATTTCCTGAGCGAGGAAGGGAATAGGTCAGGCCTAGCCCTTAAGGCTTCTAGCTCCTCTCCTCTTGACCTCACAAAGCTCGCCTCCCATCTTTCGTTTGACTTTCAACTATGCAAATAAATAGGCCGGGCTTATCATTGCCTTAAACGGCCTAAGGAAATAGGCTTCTTCGTACCGTACTCTACCTTTGGATCAATGTCCCATCCACCGCCCCGGTTCTCGCTTGCTCCCCTGGAGGGCACTCTGGAGCAAGGTGCAGATGCGCTCGGCCTTGTCCCCCCTTTACGCTAAGTATCCCGCTCTTCCCTTGAGTAGACAAGACACAGAAGGTAGCCATTCCATCATGAGGGAATGAATCCAGTTTTGGCAGACGATAAGTTTCCTCTCCCCAAGATAGATCTTTTTCTATTTTCTGTGTGTGGGAATGGTTCCATTTTTATTTTTCTCTACTTCTGGTGAAAGTACAATCCATGCTACTTAGCAGGTCTCTCCACTCTCTACTTCCTATTAACTATTAAATAGGCTCAGGTGGGTAGGAGTCGATTCGATCTACTATGCCTTTCACTCGGTCTTTCTCGTCTTGGCCTTGTCTGGGATCTTTTTCTTATACTATCAATTCCTCAAGATAAATCGCATCCAACCCCTTTTTGTCTGAATGCCGATTTCCTTAATAAGTCACATGAAAATCGTGCTACTTTAGAAAAAGCCTGTGTTTTTGACTTACTTTTAGGCCTAGCTCTTATGAAGAGTATATTTATCTAGCTTCAACGAGTAAGCAACTCAGCAATTCCTATAACTGCAAAATTCAATAACTAAGAATCAGAATCTCTTGAATCTCAAATCGGATATCACTCTTTCTTCGCGTTTAAGGTCAGATTAGCTGCTTCTTGCCTTTCATGAAAGAGAGAGGGAGAGGGAAGAGCCCTCTATTTGAGATCTTGTGCCTATGAAGAAAGTGATTTCCTCAAATCGCCCCTTCCATTATCCCTTATGCCAGAGATATCGGACACTTTCAAATGAAAAAGCATATCCTGAGACTATCCCATTTCAAGTTTCGCTAATACGAAAAGTATGTCTTTTTGGCATCAATCTGTCTTCTTTTTTCAAACCGCTATGTCTGTCTAGTATATCATTCATGGGCAGAAGTTCTGGGTACAATCAAATAAAAATGCATCTGGACGACGAAGAGCTACAGCCAAAAGAACTCAAAAGGTGCGAAGGGGGATGCTGGTTCTGGAGGTGTGTGTTTGTGGAGGGCCGAGGAGGGGAGACCAGGAAGTTCTCGTATAATATAAAGATAAGGTGGTGGGTATCCCTCTTGAGGAGAGTACTATGGTGGACTGGTGTGAGGAGGAGTACTCATAACTTGATTCCGACGAAGAGGAGTACTGCCCCACTATTAGAGTATCAGCTGAGGACAAGACAAAAAAGGATGAGGCCGCATTACTGATTATCAAGTGCTTGGGTAAGAGACTGGGTTACAACTTCATGGTGAGACGTCTAAGCCAACTTTGGAAACTGAAATCACCGTTTATGCTTACTGACCTGGGTAATGAGTTTTTCTTGGTTAAGTTTGAAAGTGAAGATTATGGCCATGTGCTCTTTGATGGTCCTTGGATGGTAGCTGACCAGTACATTACGGTGAGGCAATGGCAACCCAATTTCGACCCTGAGGAAGCTTCTATTGAGACAGTGGTGGTTGGGGTGAGGCTTACGAGCATTCCCATATGACAAGCTTTTCCTGTGGAGGTTAGGGAATCGAATTGGGCGAACTATCCAAATATACGAAACTACTGAGTCGAAGTCAAGGGGAAAGTATGCTCGTATCCGTGTTGAAATTGATCTGAACAAGCCTCTACTATCCAAGTTCAGGTCGAGTCGATTAGACAGATCGGAGGTGAGGGAAGTTAGCGGAAGAAGAGGAACCATCTGCATCAGGCCAAACTGACGAGCCACTTGAGCTGGTCCATACCACTCCACTTTTATCACAGAAATGGGTCAAGTACGATCCCCAAATGAAGGTCTCGAAGGACTAAAAGACTCGCCCATATCTCCTTAAGGAAAGGAAGGGAGGAGTGAAAACCAGGCTAGTGAGTTTAGGAGTGGTTTATCACTCTTTTTTTTGTTGAGTCGGATTAAAGCAGAACTCTATGAGGGATCATCGCACGTGAAAAGAACACCACCTAAGGCACGCAAGACGGGCGAATAAGCAACGGGGGAAAAACGAACGGAGCGTAGCGAACACAGTGGGCATTCGGACCAGTCATATTGGCAGATGAAGAGAGAGAAGGAGAACCGAAGATATCAAGACTAGCTTGGCTGCCCATCGGACTCCCAACGGCTAAGAGCGGGAACCGTGATTAGCTTAATGCCTTTCGGCTATAGTAGCATTTTACTTCTACAGGCTACCGGGAAAACTATTAGACTAGATCAAAGGACTAGATCGATCAGCAGCCGTAGCTGCAGTAGAAAAAGCAGTCCAAAAAGTTGGTCCTTCAACCGGTGCTTTTACAGCCCCACCTTCATAAGGAAGAACTACCCGGAAGGGTAGGAAATATTTCCACTTCCCAGAGTTCTTCCTTCTAAGAGGGTTGGCACAAAAGCCGCAGATATTGAAACGAATAGCAAAGAAGGCTAGGATCCTCGAATCAGATTAGATCTTCTGCCGTAATTCGCTAATCCCGATGAAAGAGCAGGTAACTACATAAGGCAGCTTTCCCCGCTCTGTCTTCTCTACGATTTACGGGTACTTACTCCTGCACAAAATCAAAAAGAGGAGGTTGCCTGATGGGACGTCGGACTTTGCTAAGAACTTTCCCGAGTTGGGTTCTTTTAATAAGGAAATTCCCAGGTAAGATGTTGACTTTGCCGGGGTTGAACCCCTCTTCTAGTAGCTGCCCTCCCTCCAAGACTTGAGTCAGGAAGAGCTTTTCTCTACTATGCTGCCTTTGGCCTTGCGCCTGGTCTTTCTTCTTTATTGACTTCGCCTTTCCTTCCTTTCTAGTGAAAGCGGAAGTTTGGCAATCTTTAGGGCAACAACCCCTGACCCCCACCGAAGCCATAGGACGGCTAGCAGCCTCAATAGCTATTACGTCCCTGCCACGCCTCCCCTCGCTAGGAAAGAGATTCCATCGGCTCTTCTGTCGTATGAAGACCAAGAACAGCAACTTATTACCCCCGGCACGAGAACAAACGAAAGTCCAGGCCTTTTCTTTGTTGCCTTAGTACGGCTATGTCATCCCTTTTATGAAACCGCTATGGAGCCACCGGACTCACCTCAGGAGATCAAACAAAGGGAAGAAAGGAAGAAAGTCTCACACAAGCATAGAAATGGAATCGAGACCGGGACTTTCAAACAGGATAACTCTTAGGGCACATAGAGATATAGCTATTCTCTTTCTGACTTTCCCCTCTCAGCAGGAATTGACTCTACTCTTCGAGCAGCTAAACGCCTCTGGAATTAGTGAATTTGATTGAATGAAGATAAGCGGAAGAAGAGACTAAGAATGAGCGGAAGTTTAAATTAGTGAGTCAATTACATCCCTTTTTTAAACGGGCGAGAGATCCTCATCGAAGAAGGATTTTTCAGTCCTTTGCTCTACTGAGCTCCTTGTTTCCGTAAGTCTATTTTCCTTTCTTCATCTACCGACTTGGATGTGTTAGAAGCCGGGATCTCAGTCAGATATTGAGTATGATTTGGCAGTGGTCGAAGCGGGTTCACCGGGCGCACTAGCCTTCTTCTGTCTTTTGTTCTCTTATTCCATTTATAATATAGTGATGGATAATACTGGGCAATTCCTCCATTCCCTCGGAGCTATCCCGTTCGTCGAGCACTTCATTCCTTAGTTGTTGACTTCTTTCTCTTCTTGGAAAGGAAGTTTTAGAACCTTAGAGAAGATCTCACTTTTTAGTTTCCGAGTTAGGCATTCCTCCTTGAGTTAGGAAATTAGGCTTCGGGAAAAGGTAAGAGCTGAGTGGATCTGGAACTCTTTGAATCGACCAAGTTCTTGAGTTAATGAGCTAAGGAAATTCATCTTGATATCTTCGGTTCTCCTCCCCTTATATACTGACTTTTGAGTTTATAGTGAGTTCATTCCATTCATAAGATGTCAACTAGAATGATCTTTCCCTTCCGGTATATGTACCTTCTCTTACAAGTGATTTCCGGTCGAGATATTTACATTAGAGTAAGGATATGACTTTCCAAGGCTCGTATAGGCTTTTCGCTTTCCTGTCGTTCGAGCCTGTCAGTCGATCCAAATCACAAGCTAGCTGTCTGCTTAACACATGCAAGTCGAACCTTGTTTTCAGGGGAAATCCCCCTCTTCCCTGCTCTCTTTGCTGATTGAGTACTTTGATGGAGGATATTAGCTTGTTGGCTAAAAAGAACATACCTCGTTCCTCTGGGTCTTCATTCCTTTCCTGGTTTTCTTTCCCCGGACTAGCACTTATTATGATTCAAGAATCGTCTTGGGGAAAGCTCCTTAGCTAGTGGGATATCATTAATATGACTCTTCCTCTATCAATGACTTTTGAATAAGGCTATGCTCCTGACAGCCTTTTCAACTACCCACCAAAAATAGGTTCGAGCGGTTCAAGCCTATGTGACCAATGCACTTATGCTGCCTTCACTCAAAAGAAAGCACTTTCAAAGAAGCTCGGGACGAGAGGGTATCGGTATCAAAGAGAAAACCACTGTTTAGAAAGATAGCAGCCAGTTCAACTAAAGAGCTCATTATCTCTATCCCACTTCGAACTCCAAGTGTTAAGCGCAGTGGAATTTTCATTTCACCAGAAAGGGATTCGGATCAAGAGAGTAAAGTGACTTCGGGGCTTGGCTAGACTGCTTTCATTTCACAGGCTAAAAGGTAGGGTGAACACCCGGAGAAAGATAGATGAAATCCGAACCCTTTCTTGAGAGATGCTTTTCAAACGACCCAGGGGATAGAAGAGAAAGATGGTAGGTTAAGACAGAAGGAGTTCAAGTTAGATCCGCTAAGATCGAGTTGAGATTCCTAATTCAAGTAAGGCAGTGAGTGGGCCATTGGCTATGCTATTGAATGCGTTGTCGGAAGGATGGATGGGAGGATAGAATACCCGAGACTAGCTGCCGGAAAGAGCTCATTAGAGGCATTCCACTTCCAATGAGATGTCTTACGCTTCATGATGGCAAGATGGCTCTGCTCTGTAGCCAGAGTAGAGTAAGGAGCGAAGGATAGAAGGGATTCAAAGGGAAAGACTAAAGTACAGTTTAGCAATCAAAAGAACATTGGAACTAGGGAATCCAGCTGGCATTTCGCTAGATACCAGAAAGAGGGAAAGAGAGGTAGCATAAGGTAGTTTCAGTCACCCTAGGGCGAGGGGAGGAAGAAGAGCTATTCTGCTTAGAAGCGGAAGGGAGAGGTGGGAAAGGTGAAGAAAGTTACTGATTCAATGCTGAAAGAAGGCGAGTGCCATCGATTTAGCTGTTGATGGCGTAACCGCTCTTTATTTAAAAAAATTTATCAAAGCATCAGTCCAACGGAGGCAAGGTGGGTATTCTAGCCCACACCCGGCTCAAATGATTTGATCCCAAGTGTCATCACAAGAAGAAGCTCGTGCCACTGAAAAGGGAGGAGACTTTCCTCGTGTTAGACGAACTGGGATTTGGATCGGTAGAATGAAAAAGGAATTGTTTAAGCCTTAAAGACGGCACTGTCCCACGCCCACTACGTGCTAACTAGAAGAGGGGAGTAAGGGTTCAATTCTTTTTTATTTTTTAGGTAATACCGGGCGAAAGCCGATCCAGGAATGAAGTAACTGGTTCGATAGGACCAGGGGGCGGTCATTTTTGAAATTAGCTCGTTTTGATGAAATCAGGGGCATAGTGGAAAAAAAACCTATGAATAAAGAGGGTGTCTGCGGGGATCTTTGCTGGCAATCTACTTTGTGGCATAGAGATCATGTTCGGTAGGCAGAAGTTCTTTCGACAGCTAGGAATTGACAGGCTTGTTTCGATTCCGCGCACGAGTCAAAAAGATCCTGACCTGCAATTTCTGAGCTTGCCCAGTTTCGGAAATGAATCCTAACCTCAAAGGTGCTTTTAAGCCACTGTTCTAAGTTTTCACGACTCTGCTCTTCTCGCTTGCCCCGGTATAGTCGGGGAGGACCCGCCCTTCTAAGGATTGGTCAGCCAGTCATGAATTACCTGAACCACTTCCTTCAAAGGAACTCTCTTTTCCTAAGAGACGCTTTCCCTATCTTTTGTCTGAAGACGGAATTGTTTGAGCTTTCAGCTCTAAGCGAGAAAAGGATTTTCCACTAAAGGCTAGCGCGCAACGTAAGCTTTTAGCCCTATGATCGAATAGACAAGACCGGGGGTGGAGTGAGCCTAGAGTAGACGAAGACTCCCTATTCAACTCTCACCTTAAAAGAAGGAATAGGTTTGTAACCTTTTAATAAAGAGTCCATACCCCATGTTTTCGAGCAAGGGATGAAATGGAGTGGAGAGTGAAAATCCGTTGACTTGAAAGAAGCAAAGTGGTTCTTAGCTTAGTCTTAGTCAGTCTGGTACTGGTCCCAATAAGACAGTTCTTCAAACTCAAGGCGATTCTCGTCACGAGTCAAAGTTGTCTTGCTGTCGATATAACGAGCGAAGCGAGCAAAGAAAAGAAGATAGTTAGACTGTCGGAGGTAGGGGCGGAACTTGATGTTGCTTTCTTACTCAGACTAAGGCTAAGAAAGGCGGGATCAGATTCCATTCGAAGTCATTGATATTGATCCTTTTTCCTTTTCACTTGCTTTTTTCTTCTTAAAAAAGACAGACGAGACTGAACTCCCTTCTCCCTCCATCACTGAAAAGCAGAGCTTTCATCTTCCTCTCCTAAACGTCGAGTGTCTTTGTCTTCAAACGTTGATCGTCTTAACTACTTTTTTACTGAAAAAAGTACGGAAAATGGAGATTTTAAGTTAGCAGCTCACCATCTTAAAAAGTCTAAGACCGGAGTGTCCAGAATTCAGTAGTGGCTTCTACTGGGATTGGCTTAGTCGGAGTCGGCTCGAGCTCTGAGATCTATCTTTGAGATCCCATCAAACATCAAAGCTAACTCTTCTCACACTTGTCAAAGCATTTAAAACAAAGGCAGTGAACTTCTCAAGTTTGGACTCTTTTGGCGTATTGGTAATGGTGAAGATGTCAAGTTCTGGACTGATTGTTGGCTGACAGATGAACCTCTCTCATGCGAGGCCTTAGTTAATCTCTCCCCACAAGAAAAGCAGAGGCCACTAGAAAGCACAAGAAGAATAAGACTGTACCCGCCAACATTATATAAGATCTAAACAAGTGCAATGACTGGTACCAAGTTTATGAAAACGAGGTACTAAGGGACAGGCTAATAAGATCTTATAATAACATGAGGAGTATCTTCGATGATCTAGCAGGGGTAATAGCAAGACTATGGGGATGCATAAGGAGGAGGGTATGTTGGAATATTAGGCAGGGAAAAAAAGCGGAGGTAAGGATGAAGTACAATAGAGCAAAGGCAATATTGAATCAAAGAATAAAAAATGGAAGAGAAGTTTAGGAGGGAAAGAGTTTATTTGCATATCATTTACAACTGGAATTACTCAGTACATCTCAGCTGAATTTATAGAGTTGTTGGGAAATGAAAATGACATAACCTCTTTCCCCTTTTCGATTTGAGACTATGTGGCTTTCCCACCCTTCCTTCAAAAACTTTTTTAAAGAAGCCTGGGACGGCTCTACTCCTTACAGTGCTACACTACAAACTTTCATATAAAAAATAAAAAAATGGAACAGATAAGTGTTTGGTGATCTTTTTAACAGGTTTTGAAATATCTGGTTCGACAGGACCAGGAGATAAATTCGTCATCCTACCTAAGCGAAGTAGAGCAGCACTTGAAGCGAAAAGCGGTCTTTAGCGAGGAAAGCCTAAGCCTTTTCCTTATTGGAGCCTCTTCCTGCCTTACTTATCTATTGATTTACCCTCAACTCAAAAGGGCTCGATTGAGACAGAGAGGAAAGATGCGAATCGGCCAAAAGGCTTATTCCGCCAAGCAAGGAGCGAAAGGCTTGATCTGATCGCACTGTTATATAAAATAAAAGACTTCATTCTACTCTAATTCACCGCTAGCGAATTGAATTTATAGAAAGGTTATAGTCGTCTCTCTATCCGCAATGGAGAAAAAAACTTTGATAGAGGAAGGATGGGAAGCAAAAAGACTACATTGTATATAAGAAAATCTTAGTTTTCTTTTTCACTTTTATTCGTAGATAGATGTGTGTTTGAGTTATCCATATTAAATTATATTCTCAAAGGGATGATATGATAAAAGATTATGTAGATAGCAATCCAAATCCAAAGAAGGAAGGGAAGAGCAGATACGAACATATCTAAATAAAAGACAACAGACTTTAACAGAAAGACGAGAGAGAAGGGAAAAAGAAAAGCGAAAAACTTTCCAGAGGGAGGAAAAACCTTACAGAGGAGACATGGTAGGCGATTGGGAAGCCGGTGTTCTTACTCTAATTTCTAGTTCTAGACACTGAGAATGGAAGACCAGCGACCAGTAAAGCCGCTGGAGAAGTGTTTGAGGCAGAAGGTATCCATTGATGCACCTTTAGTTTAGCATCCACTTTTGTGCTCTGACGGCTCAGCACGAAGATGCTTACGAGACGCTACTCGGAAAACATTAGCGACAGGCGGCCAGAGTTGGGAAGGATTGGGCAGCAAGCACACAGTCGATGAAGTAGATCCGGCCTAGGGTGACCCTGCACTTTCAAGATGGATCGAAGGAGGAAGCCGCCGAGACGTCAAGTTAAGATTCCAGCGGCGAGTAAGACCATCAGAAACCGATGATGAGGATTCAAGACAAGACACAAACAATACAAGAGATAGATGAAGTCATCTGTTTGCAACACGACTTGGGAAACGTTTTTTGATGAGCAGAAGTCGCACTCAATTCGATTCTTATTTAACTACTAGGTTCATAGTTATGTATGAATCTCCTCAGATTCGTGCAAACTCCGCTCCGTACATTCCGCTCTCGCTCTCTCTGGGGATTCTTCTTCCGGCCCTTGCCACCTCTACTTCTCTAAGAGCAATCACAAGCGGAATGTCGAGTGTGAAATTGTATTGAGTTGGTCTTTCTTTTTATGGAAAGGGTATACTCCTCATTGTGGTCCCCGAAACTCTCATTTTGATAGGCCAAGGGGCGTAGCGATCTCCGAAAGTGAATAAAGTAGAAGTGCAGTAGATGCAGAGAAAAGTCTGCTTAATCTTCTGTCTCTTTCCTGTGCTATCAATAATGAGGAAGAGCCTTTGTTGCAGTGCTTGTTTTCAAGGAGTACTTGGTTTATCGCTTCGCTCGGCTTCGCTTGCTACTAGCTTCCGCCCTCTCTCTTTTTTAGAAAGGTCCTTAACGGCTTCTAGAAAGAAGGCTTATATAACTACTATGAAAAGCATCGAATGAGACTTCCGTATCTACATTATTATCAATGGCACAGCACATCTGCTATCTATGAAGATAAGCTCCGCCGCATTCTCATTCTAAAGTAAGGCCAAGGACTCTTTATTCCCCCATTGAATCGAGACTGGCAATGAGATCAAAAGAAAGAAAAATGAAATCGTTTGATCGAAAGTCTATGTTAATAGAGCTCTCAGATGCGGGGAATCGATGCAGAGTTGGCACTACTTCTGCTCTTGCTAGCTAGGGGATTCATCTCTATCAATTCCTTTTGAATAAGGGGGAATACGAGAAGGGATTACTTGCTAACGTTTTTCCTACGTCTTTTTGTCCTATTCTGGGCATCCATATGTGTCAAACTTGGTTATCCAAATTGGAAATATTTTTATACAACAGGAGTAGGACTTTCCGGGAGTGACTATCTCGTAGGAAAAAGCAAGACCCTCATAAGGAGAAGTAAGAATGGCACCTGAAAAGCAATGATGGAAGATGGATCTATGATGATCAACAGCTAAAAAGGATGGTTATACAATTACGAAAGTGCTAGTGAATAGACTCAAGCCGCTGCTTCCCTTGGCTCTGTCTCGTTTTGCTCCGGGCAGACAGATAACTCAAACTAATCATGCAGTACAGGAGATTATAGACTGCCCATGAAAAGGAAAAAAAGAAGAAGAGGAATGCTAGCCAAAGAAATCGAGTTGGAAAAAGCTTACGACAGGCTGCAGTAGACCTTTATCCATGACACTCCCCAGGCAATCCAACTCCCAGGTAACCGTCTGCCTTTGATAATGGAATGTATGAGATGGGGATTCTTTTTTTTTTTTGTGAAAAGACAGTTTTTTTTTCCAACGAAAGGAATGAGAATGAAGAACGAGAGGAACGAAGACTGAAAGGTACGAGTTGCATACGTTACACGAGATAGATAGAGGAGCGTAGTACTTGTAGCGAGTTCAAGTTAATATCGTATATAAAGAAAAGATACCTTTTGCCTTTCTCTTTCTTCATTTAGAAAGTTGATCGAGAAAGCCTCTGCCCAATAGAACCTAGCCTGGGAGAGGGGTCATCCTCGCCAGTGTGGACCGAAAAGGTCTCGCGAAGCCGGTCACCATATGGTCTAAGTCCTTCTCTAACTTGAAGAGCAGAAAGCAATACTTCTTTCAGTAGGGGAGAGAAAGTTATTTTATTGTCTTGTTTTTACTCCGAAAATCGAATTTCTTTTTGAAGTCCTATATTCTTTTTCTTTCAAAGTTCTTCGTTCTTATAGATGTGATACCAATCTAACGATTGCCCCTAAAAAAGTTTTCTTTTCTTCCGTTTTTTCTCTTGCTACCCTTTTTTGATCGAAAATCCTGCTTTGCATTTCAATTCCCATTCTTTTCGTTGGTCAACAGCCAACCCAAATTCTTTCTATTTCATAACTAGTCCTACAGGAAGGAATCTCTTTCTTTCCGGGAAATATATTTGGAAGATATTTGGAAATGGCACCCATAATGGATAGGGTAACTGATTTCTTGTTCCATCATTTTTGGTATACTTATACCATGATTTTGTTAACCGGATATTTACTTTTTTATGGGATGAGACTGTATAGAGTTATACTCGAGGGGATTATCAAGAATCCCGGTCGAGTCAGAAGTTTCGAATACAGTTGGTGGGGGGTGCGAATTTACTTTTTTGAAAAAAGGGAGGCCAGCGGAAAAGATAAGGAGGAGTAGTTGATAACGTCTGTATTTAGGAGCGATCTGTTCATCCAACTCGAAATATCGTAAGAGAAGAAAAAGTGACTTTTCTTCATACGCCCAAAAGTCCCATGCTTTCCGTTGGTCAACAACCAACCAAAGCTCTATCTAATTCTTCACTACTCGTACAGGAAGGACTCTCTTTCTTTCCGGGAATTTTATTCAAAAATAAATCTTACATGCCTCAACTGGATAAATTCACTTATTTTACACAATTCTTCTGGTCATGCCTTTTCCTCTTTACTTTCTATATTGCCATATGCAATGATGGAGATGGAGTACTTGGGATCAGCAGAATTCTAAAACTACGGAACCAACTGCTTTCACACCGGGAGAACAAGATCCGG